CCTTATTTTAATAGATAACTTGAGTTTATGTCAATTAAAAAGACAAAAAAAGTCTTACAAAGCTTTATCCAGACCTTGTAATTTCTTGGATCTTCAAAAAGAAAACTTTATAAGTTTTAATACAGTACAAGAAATGATATGTATTGTTAATCATTCAAATTGGAAGTGGGGATACCTTCCTCAAAGATGTTCATTTGTACGCGTATCATATATATCACAAATATTGTAATAAGAAAAAAAAAAATTTCCACAATCAGATCCATTTGTAAAAGAGTAGAATGATTGAAAAACATAACGAATTTTAAACCGCTAACGAAATGAAAAGAGCGGATCGGATAAATAATTGGGGAATCAAACGGGCCTTTTTGGGGATAGAGGGACTCGAACCCTCACGATTTCTAAAGTCGACGGATTTTCCTCTTCCTATAAATTTCATTCTTGTCGGTATTGACGTGTGGAATGGGACTCTATCTTTATTCTCGTACGATAAATTTTATTAATAAATATTCGATTCTTTCTTCAATTTGGATCGATTCACAACAACTCTTTCGATTTTTATTTATTATTTATAGAAATATAAATAAATAAAGATTCGGGTCGTCATTAATCATTTGAGATAGGATTTCAGTACATATACGTATGTATATAGGTTTATCCTTTCTGTAGTTTTGATATAAGGATTACGTTAATGTAATAACGTAAAGAAGTCAACCCCACTTGTTAGAACAGCTTCCATTGAGTCTCTGCACCTATCCTTTTTTTATTCTCGCTTTCTTCTGAACCCTTATTTGTTTTCGTAAAATAGGATTTGGCTCAGGATTGCCCATTTTTAATTCCAGGGTTTCTCTGAATTTGAAAGTTATCACTTGTTAAGTTTCCATACCAAGGCTCAATCCAATTAAGTCCGTAGCGTCTACCAATTTCGCCATATCCCCCATTTTTGTTTTGTTGTTTTAAGATTAGGATCTCATTATGATGTCCTTCCTCGCTTTTTTCCTTTTTCTTTCATTTATGCCGGAATCTTTGAATTTATTAGATACCAATTCCTATATCGAAAAGTGTTTACTCCTATTTTTTTATTGTTTATCTCATTTCATCTCTATCGAAGATCCAGAGTTGATCCAATCAGAAATGATTCTATCATTTCTGTATCCGCAATTCAATATAGATATATATTATCTATACCAATATAGATTATGTATGCCCCTCTTTCTTTTATATCATTTTTATCGTGTAATTTGAGATACTCGAACGGTCGATTCTTTTTTTTTTGGTTTTATCTTTCCGAACGAAAGCGGAGGAATCTTTCATTATGATCTGGATTACGGCCTTCTCTTTTTCATTTTTTTTTATTCGTAGCCTTTACTTTTTTAATTTCCTTAAGTTAAGGCGGACCCTCTATAACATAACTAAAAATGACTAAAAAAAAATGAAATTTATTAATATAAATTTCTTATTATATTATTCTATTAATTTCTAATTGATCTAACTATTTAGAATTAGAATTATTTCAAATCAGAATCTATCTAGAATTAGAATAAATAAGTAAGATTAGAATGTGTAGAATAAGATTCTAATCTAATTAGATTCCATTTCGAATATTAATCGTTATGTTCGAGAATATATTCATTCAACTATTTAATATTTATTTGAAATTCTATTCTATATTCATATTAATTATGGTATGAAAACTAAGAATGAACAATTAATAGCTAAGATCCCAGTAGTTTACTAAATTCCTATGTATGTACAATTTTTGTTATGCGAGCCCGCTTAGCTCAGAGGTTAGAGCATCGCATTTGTAATGCGATGGTCATCGGTTCGATTCCGATAGCAGGCTTTTCTTTATTTTTTTGATTTTTTTTACATAATTGATATTGTGAAATCAAAGAATATTGAAAAAGCTTCGTACCCCTTTTTCCAAGAGTCGCCGATCTACTATGTCGTAGGAACTTCAAATTCTAAATAAAAAATTAGAGGAGCTAGATCCCTATATAACAAATCACGAAAAGAACCTTTCATTTTTTTTTATAAAAATCCAATACGGTCCGGATATTTATCCAATTCATCTAATTATTCTTTGTGGTAAATACTCTAGGGGATGTCGCTTCATTTATCATTTAGTTTAGTTTTAATTTAAGTTTATGAAATTTCAATAAAATAAGGAGTCTTTATGTCGCGTTACAGAGGGCCTCGTTTCAAAAAAATACGACGTCTGGGGGCTTTACCGGGACTAACTAGTAAAAGGCCTAAAGCCGGAAGCGATCTTAGAAACCAATCACGTTCCAGTAAAAAATCTCAATATCGTATTCGTTTAGAAGAAAAACAAAAATTGCGTTTTCATTATGGTCTTACAGAACGACAATTACTTAAATACGTTCGTATTGCCGGAAAAGCCAAAGGGTCAACGGGTCGGGTTTTACTACAATTACTTGAAATGCGTTTGGATAACATCCTTTTTCGATTGGGTATGGCCTCGACTATTCCCCAAGCCCGCCAA